TCATATCAAATAACTAATACAATATTGCGGAGTTGAAGGGAAAGATCCAAACACATGTCTTATTCTTTTCAATAATCCATATTTGTAGCAATGGAATACTATAGTTTCTCTCCCCAATGATAGATTGATGATTGATTACAAATATCTATGATCCGCCTTCTCTATAAAGGGCCAGAAATACCTTGCTTACGTATCATTAGGAAGTGCATTAACATAAATACGGCAGTAAGAAGAGGTAATACAAAAGTGTGTAAACTATAAAAACGAGTCAAAGTAGATTGACCCACACTAGCACTTCCACGTAATAACTCGACCAGGGGCGATCCGATTACAGGAATAGCGTCGGGTACGCCTGTCACGATTTTGACTGCCCAATAACCAATTTGGTCCCGAGGTAAGGAATAACCAGTTACACCAAAAGATGCGGTCAATACAGCCAGAACCACACCTGTAACCCAAGTCAATTCGCGGGGTTTTTTAAACCCACCGGTGAGATAGACACGAAATACGTGCAGGATCATCATTAGGACCATCATACTTGCTGACCATCGATGAACTGATCGGATTAACCAACCAAAGTTAGCTTCAGTCATTATGTATTGAACCGAGGTAAAAGCCTCGGTAACGGTTGGACGATAGTAAAAAGTCATGGCAAACCCCGTAGCTACTTGTACTAAAAAACAAGTAAGCGTAATTCCTCCTAGACAATAAAATATGTTGACATGTGGAGGAACATATTTACTAGTTATATCATCTGCAATCGCCTGAATTTCGAGACGCTCTTCGAACCAATCATATACTTTATTGAGATAGGTAAACCAAGGGAACTCCCCCTCTGAGAACCGTATATGAGACTTTCATCTCGTACAGCTCAAGCAAAAACACCCCAATACTGGTTGCAACGGATATGTAATAGGAAATTTGAAACTTCTTCTTAGTACTCCATCCAACCTTCTCTGAAAATACGACGAAGTGCAAAAAAAACCGAAGCTCTTCTTTAGTGATGACAATGCCAAAATATCAAGTCAGCTCATTTCATTCGTTTTTATGTTGATCATTACGGGCCTCTTGAATTTTCTCGGTCTCTCAATTTTAATTTTTTGTATAATGTGGATTTCTTTTTGTTTCTAATTGCTAGGAATTCTCTTGTTGAGACCCTATGATTCGATTGAAACCTAAGATTCATACTAGAACCACGATGATTGAATAAAGTCCCTAAGCTAAGCCCAAGGGTTATCTGAGTAAAAACCTTTTGATCATCACTTATTCAATGAATAGATGAAATGACTCTAAATCCATAGAAACATTTGTCCGTTGGTCAAAATAAGCAAACAAAAAATTTAAGAATAATTAGAAAATAAATCTTTGAAATTTTTTGAGTCCGGTCGCGAGGTCTGACTGAATAGTAGGTATGAATCATAGTTTAAATATTTCTTTTCTTGATCTATTTCATTCCATATATTCCGTGCTCCAGATACTAGAATGAATATCCGACGAGGCAAAACCCATCTCTCTCAAGATGACAGACCCATTCTCTGTACTATCAATAGGATCAATTATAACAAGTCACACACTCATATTCCGGAAATACCGAAACAAAGGAATTTCACGGTCAAACTGCCGGAATGACCTAAAAATCCTAGTCCTAAGTGATTCACTTTGGATTGAAAAGACAGTACTTCGCAATTCCTATGAACCTAATTCATTGAAATTCCATCCAGTAAAACGGAAGAGTTATAAATCTCCAAAATAATAGATAGGAATACCGCGAAGAGAGCCATTGCGACACCCATCAACGGGGTAGTTCCCCATCCGGGCGCTACTTTACCATATTCCGAATTCAACGGTTTCAATAAACTTCCTAGACCAGTCTGTCTTGGTCTTGGACCAGATCTCGAATTATTCTCAACGGTTTGTGTAGCCATAAATCCTATTGCATTGATTGAATTTTATTGACTTTGTAAATCATACCGTTGTAAATAACCGATCTTATTATAGATCCATTGTGGTCTTGAAATTTTATAATAATGGAAATAGCAACCCTAGTCGCCATCTTTATATCTGGTTTACTTGTAAGTTTTACCGGGTACGCCTTATATACCGCTTTTGGGCAACCCTCTCAACAACTAAGAGATCCATTTGAAGAACATGGGGACTAATTAAAGTCAAGTAATGAGCCGCCCAACACGGGCGGCTCATTACTTGACTTTAATGCATTAATTCATTAGTATTTCTAAAGTAACATTATACTTTAACTATAATTGAGATAATCAAAAATCATTTTTTAGTCGGAACCTTAGGCGGTTCTCGAAAAAAGATAGCGAAAAAAATGATTCCTAGAGTCGAGACTAAGAGGAATGTATAAACCAATGCTTCCATAAATTCGATCGTGGTTTACAATTATAGCTTCCACACCTGTTCATTTGGGAGCATCTCCCAGATAAAGACAAGAGTCAAAGAAAAGGGCGATTTAAATCCAGCAAAATTTATCTGGTAATCTATGTAGAAAGTGAAATCAAAAAAAATCCAATAGAAGCGAAAGATACCATATCAGATCAATGTTTATCAGATTACCTGTCTCCTTGTAGTTGGATCCCCAAGTTTTTGGAATGCTCCAAATTCTACTTGAGCATCCAAATCTGGATCAATCCCCGCAAAAACATCTCTGAACAAGGTTCTAGCACCATGCCAAATGTGTCCGAAAAAGAAGAGCAAAGCAAACGAAGCATGCCCAAAAGTGAACCAACCCCTCGGACTACTACGAAAAACACCATCAGATTTCAAAGTAGCACGATCTAATTCAAAAATTTCACCTAATTGAGCGCGTCTAGCATATTTTTTCACAGTTGCAGGATCACTATAACTGACTCCGTTAAGTTCGCCACCATAGAACTCAACAGTTACCCCTACTTGCTCAACACTATACTTCGATTCCGCCCTTCGAAAAGGAACATCGGCTCTCACAATTCCGTCTCCATCTACCAAAACTACCGGAAATGTTTCAAAAAAAGTAGGCATACGACGTACAAAAAGCTCACGCCCCTCTTTATCTCTAAAGATAGGGTGCCCTAACCATCCAACAGCTATTCCGTCCCCGTTATCCATTGAGCCCGCTCTGAATAATCCCCCCTTTGCGGGATTATTGCCGATGTAATCATAAAAAGCTAATTTTTCAGGAATTTTAGACCAGGCTTCTGATAAACTCTGATTTTCAGCTAGTCCGGCACCAACCCTTCGATAGATTTCTTGCTGGAAGTATCCCTGATCCCATTGATAACGGGTGGGACCGAATAATTCGATGGGGGTAGTTGCCGAACCATACCACATAGTTCCGGCAACAACAAAAGCCGCAAAAAAGACAGCAGCGATACTACTGGAAAGAACAGTTTCAATATTACCCATACGCAACCCTTTGTATAGGCGTTGGGGCGGACGAACACTAAGATGAAATAGGCCTGCTAATATGCCCAATGTCCCTGCTGCAATATGATGAGAGGCTATGCCTCCCGGAACAAAAGGATCAAAACCTTCTACGCCCCACGCAGGACTTACAGATTGTACTTTTCCAGTTAGTCCGTAAGGATCGGACACCCATATTCCAGGACCATACAAGCCCGTTACATGAAATGCACCAAACCCAAAGCAAGCTAACCCTGATAGAAATAAATGAATTCCAAAAATCTTGGGCAAATCCAAAGAAGGTTTTCCTGTACGTTCATCACGGAATATTTCTAGATCCCAATACACCCAATGCCAGATAGCTGCCAAAAAGCACAAACCAGAAAACACAATATGCGCCCCGGCCACACCCTCGTAACTCCAAATACCCGGATTTGTTACAGTTCCTCCTGTGATACTCCAACCTCCCCATGAATTGGTTATTCCTAAACGAGTCATGAAGGGTATAACAAACATACCCTGTCTCCACATTGGATCAAGAACGGGGTCAGAGGGATCAAAAACGGCTAATTCGTATAGAGCCATTGAACCAGCCCACCCAGAAACTAGAGCTGTATGCATTATATGGACAGCAAGCAACCGACCGGGATCATTCAATACGACGGTATGAACACGATACCAAGGCAAACCCATGAAAATACCCCTTTATCAAAGAAAAAAAAAAAAAAAAAAGATATAACTTTATCGCATTGGAAAAAACTAGGCTATAGACTTCCGCTTTTCAGTGGATTATTTCGGAGCAAGGGTTCTTATTTATTTTATTCCATTTTGTTGGTAATAATGGAACAATTCTGTTCGTCGGAACAAAGAAAAGCAGATCTATTCTATACTATACCCAATAAGTACCAATACGCAATGGGGGGGTTGGTCCCGTTTTCTATGGGCGAATGCATAGAAAGGTGTTCGTCGTTTGTTTGAACAGTTCGACCCAGTCGTAAAACTTTTCCTTTATGCATTTCGTCTTCCTCTATGAACTTTTCAATTTGATGAAAACAAGAAATTCATTGTTACGTTTCCACATCAAAGAATGAAGTCATCTTTTGACAGTCAAAAGATGCCCGTTGGTGTTCCGAAAGTCCCCTTTCGAATTCCGGGAGATGAGGACGCAACCTGGGTTGACCTATAGTGCGGCTTGTTAGACATATTGGGTCATATGGGATTTCCCCGTTCTCTCCCCTGATTGAGATACCCCTGCTTCGCCAAAAAATTAATTGAACTTATCAAGAATTTGTAGCGTGAAATGTAATTAGCCCAATTTCTTGAGGGAGCTATATTATTAATTACAATAATTTATGGTTAGTTTGATTGGACCAATAAAATGAAGTATCCAGGCTCCGTTCAGAAAATACTCAATTGTTCGTTTTAATTTAATATGGATATGCTTAACACTTGTATCAGAAACATTTATAACATATAAACGATTAAATGATCTCAAACTGCTAATTTATGATGACTACACAGAATATTTAGAATATTTTATTTGGTGAAAAATAAATTGAAAAAAGTCGTATCAAAAAGAAGTGGTATTGGAATCATTTGGCCTATATGTACAAATAGAAATCGGTTGTATCTTTTATCATCTATCTTTACCCGGAGTAGAACATAAGCCTAAAAAATTTGAAGAGGCCCATTCAGGAACAAGAAATTTACATCGGAATTTTTAGATAAAACACCATACATCAATGAGAGTTTAATTCGAAAAGTTTCTAGGAGGTATGAAAGTATTTCTAAAAAAAAAAAGAGGACCTATACTTTACTTTGATTCTTTCTTTGCTTTGCCATTTTTTTTTTTATGAACCATATGCATTCAAAAGTGCGCGTATGGTTCCTAAAAGGGATAAAATTTTATCCTAATCAACCGACTTCATCGAGAAAGATTACTTTTTTTAGGAGACTCCATAGAGGACGAACTAGCAAATCAAGTTATGGGGCTCATGCTATTTCTCAATATAGAGGATAAGGACTTAGAGCAATGGTTATTTATAAACTCACCTGGCGGGTGGATAGTACCCGGAGTAGGCATTTATGATATGATGCAACTTGTGATACCAGATGTAAATACAGTATGTATGGGAGTCGCCGCTTCAATGGCATCTTTCGTTCTGGTCGGAGGCGAAATTACCAAACGCTTAGCATTCCTTCGCGCTTGGCGCCAATGTATCTTTAACTTTAGTTGAGAGGTTGAGAGAAAGCTTTTTTAGAAATGAAATAAAAAAGTAAAGTTATAAATGACATAAGAAAGTAATGAAGACTATATGCCTTAGCCGGGTAAAATGAATAAGACTACTGAGTAACAATAGCATGGCATTCCAATTCGGTATGAACATACCCATATGGTTTTTCATAACGTGAGATTGTGTATCGGGGGAGCTGGCTTAGACAAAATATCTTTCCGATCAAGGAATACCTCTGAATATCTCTCAGCAATTCATTTTAGTGTCGCAAATATTTTAGGTTTCACGCGACAAATGATTTTGCCAAATTTATGTTATCGAAGAGTACTAAAGAGTACTAAAAAAAAAAAAAAAGAAACTTTGGGATTGCTCGATCTCATATGAGTTAAATTCCCAAATAACCAAAGCACGGAAGCAACGGAATCATCATACTCCTTTTTCACTCTCCCAAAAGCAAGGATGTTAAATGGGCGGATAATTTCTGGATCCAATAGATCTTTTTTTCCCGTGGAAGGGAAAAAAAATCCCATTGTGGAGCCGTATGCAATGCCCAAAAATTGCCTGTACGGTTGTTGAATTTTATCTATATTGGATTGTCGTTTTATCAATCTATATTGTCGTTTGCTTCTATTATATATATACTCCGCTTCTTCTTATTCTTTAGCTCTTTCCTTTACCCGATAGAAGATAGAGGGACCTTTCATTATTTCATTATGTTATATCATCAGGGTAATGATGCACCAACCTGCTGGTACCTTTTATCAGCAAGAAATACCGGGATATACGCTAGAATCGAGAGCAATTTCAGAGTTTCGCGACAGAATCGTAAAAATATATTCCGTACGAACACAACAACCCCACTGGGTTATAGCCGCCGACCTGGAAAGAGATACTTTTATGGACGCAAGCGAAGCCAAAGAGTATGGAATTATAGATCTTATAGCAGAATCAGTCCTAAATACCGGCTAAAATACCGGGGAGTTAAGTAAAATTTACCCCACCACCGAATTTACACCCCGGATTTACATTGTCCTCTAAGATTCGCACTCATGAAACAAAATACGTTAGCATCTTAGAACCAAGGAAACAGAGCCAACGCCCCAATAGAAATGTCGGTCTACTTCCATTCCATTCGAGGATCCTAAAGACATCGATCGTATTGTTGATCTCTTATCTTGTTCGTTTACAGATTCGGAATGAGAAATTATTATCCCGATCCATCCGAACTAAAAAAAAGGGTATAAAAAATATCGTTATTACTTTTTATTGATGAGTTTAATTCAAGGATTTCGAGTTCTAATTTCATAAATCGATTTTTGGGGGGAGGGTTACTAGGAGGGGATAAGGATAATTGGTAGGTTCAATTCCTAACCGGATGATTATGTTTTTTTTTTTTCTTCTAGTATTAAATAGAAGAAAAAAAAAAACATAATCATCCGGTTAGGATCGATCTAAACCAGCCCATTTTGTATATGATTCAGCATGCCAACTATTAAACAACTTATTAGAAACACAAGACAGCCAATTAAAAATGTCACAAAATCCCCCGCTCTTCGGGGATGTCCTCAGCGTCGAGGAACATGTACTAGGGTGTATGTGCGACTCGTTCAAATCATAAGATAAGCTGGAACAAAAGAAAGAAAACGCTTTTTCCAGTATCAATGACCAGTACCAATGAATAGGATGGAATTTTTCCATTCACTATCTAACAAAAGACCTACATTGTGTATGAAATTTATGGTTTCTATTGGTGCAAATCCAATCACCTTAATTGTAGATGATAAGCAACTCCCAGTGGTAGCAAATGGTTGTCCATTAAGCGGGGGAATTGGTATTTAGGAAGCAGAAAAATTATGCTCTCACTCTTGCAAGAACGGACTAACAGGGTCAGCTACCTAGCCAACTTTCATAATTAAATGCCGTTACTGTATGAGTAGATCTCATTGTGAAAAGATCTATTATTGGATAATTCATGGGTAGAGTCAAAGAATGTGAACTGTACAAGTTACTAATAACATTGATTGAATGGGGAAGGAGCTCCGGTGTATAGAGAGGACCTCACCGTTTACGAAGTAACCATAGAAACGAAGGAACCCACTATTTATTTATAAATTTCCCTTTACTAGGTATTTCGACTTTAATACAATACTCTATTTATACTCAATTTGAAATTTAATATTTTTGGATACCTAGTATCAATACAATTTCTTATTTCGAGGTGAAATGCCCGTAAAAAAAAATCGTGGTTGGGAAGGTCAGAGCAGCAAAAGCCATTGGAATTTGTATTTTATACATCGGAAGAATCCGTTTTGTTATTAATAGACTAGGAAAGGCGAGAGGGATGACTGAAAGAAAGAAAAAATAAATTAAGTTATTCATCAAAGTTTATTTTGCTTCAATGACCAGAACTAGACGAGGGTATATAGCTCGTAGACGTAGAACAAAAACGCGTTTATGTGTATCAACCTTTCGAGGGTCCCATTCAAGACTTATGCGAACTGCTATTCAACAAAGAATTCGAGCTTTGGCTTCTTCTCATCGGGATAGGGGAAGCCAAAAGATAAATTTTCGTCGTCTGTGGATCACTCGAATAAATGCAGTAATTCGCGAGAACGGGGTATCCTATAGTTATAGTAGATCCATAAATAATCTGTACAAGAGACGGTTGCTTCTTAATCGTAAAATTCTTGCACAACTAGCCATATCAAATACAAATTGTCTTTATACAATTTCCAATGAGATCATTAAAATTAAATAAGGAGATTTATTGGGGGAATTCATCGGAATGCTTTAAAGGGAGGTCCCCCGGAGAATGAACTCCGGGAAGGGAGAGTAAAAAGAAATAGGATTATTATAAAGTAGTCAAAATAACTGAATGCGTTTCCATAAAAAAAGGTTTCTTCTTCATTTTTGAATTTTGATTCAATCAATTGAGAAATAGACCTATTTCTTTCTGGTTCGAGTACCCGTAGTTCTAGGAGTATACTTAGTTCTATTCGCAGATTCTTCATTACGAAGAAAAGGTAACGAAGATAAAGTACGAGCTTGTTTTATAGCAATAGTAATTAATCGTTGTTGTTTCAAAGTCAATCTATTCACTCGTCTAGATAATATTTTTCCTTGCTCACTAATAAATCGACTAATTAAACTTATGTTTCTATAATCAATTCGATCCCCCGGTCCAATTGGGGGCAAACGCCTACGAAAAGATCGCTTGGATTTAAGAAAAAGCTTGGATTTTTCCATGGTTTATTCCTTATCTCTAAAATCCTATTTCTTATTTTGGATTTGACGGAAATAGGAGTTGATTGGTTTATTTGTTTATTTTTTAATTATATGTTTATATGTAATTTTTCAAAATTTGTTCCCCTTTCTTGAATCCTGAAGGGAAGGTACACGCGGTTTTCTTTGATCTATTTCTTTATCTCCCCATGAATCATATGTTTGTAACAATAGGGACAGAATTTTCTCAATTCCAGTCGACTAGGCGTATTGTGTCGATTCTTTTGGGTAATATATCTGGAAATGCCTGGTGATTCCTTATTACTATCCTTTCGACAACTGTTACATTCCAAAATAACTGTTATTCTGACATCTTTACCCTTCGCCATGAACCTAACCTCCTTTGAATTTTGGATTCACTCAATTCTTTTCTTTCATTTTCGATCCGAAACAAAAAAAAAAAGAAGTTGCTGACCTGAAATCCTATTATGAAAGATTTTGTTACAATCACTAGAGAAAAAGAAAAATAAGTAATACAATGATTTCTAACTATTAATTATTTAGATAGAATCTCGGTATAGTAATAGTATTTCATTTAAGTATCTTGTATAATTTTGTTGCCCTCTATGATTTTAATATATTAATATAATAATATTAAATTAATTCGAGCCTGAGCCCTAATTTCGATGCGGTTGAACCCACTTTTTTTTTTCTTTAATCCTCAAAAAAATGACAAAAGAGCAAAACAAAGAAAGGAAGAGAAAGGGAGAGGGATTCGTCAGAGAGAATTTAGCGTATCTCTAATCTTTTTAAGACCTTCCTATGTCAATAACTAGAATGAAAAAAATGGGAATGTCAACGCATCCGGGAATAAACGATTGATCTCTATCAATAAACCTGCTAAAGACCCAAACCATAGAGTACCTAGCACAGGTGCCACAGAAAGATATGTTTTTAGATTTCGCATTGAAAAGCCTCCTTTTTTTGTAATACATATATGATCATATGCATATGTAGTTAAGGATCGCTTGTATTTGTACGCGAAATTCTTAACTAAAATAGATATATAAAACAACCCAGTAGATGAGATTTTCCTTTCCTTACAACAGAGAAAAGGGCGTTTCCCTCTTTCGGAGCATTGCCGA